GATCCAATCATAGAAATAATTGGAATTTTTGTATCCAACTTCTTGATAGTATTATCTATTAGAAATAAGTTTTCTAGCATTTGACTCCGTACCACGGAAGGATTTAATTGCACATTTGAAAGATAGCCTAAAAAGTCAAGAGAATATTTGCATAATTGCTTTATACGGACCCTTCCTGATTGAGACCATACGTAAAAATGATATTGCCATAAATTTATAAAGTAATATTTCCACTTATTCATCAGAAGAGGCGTATCCTTTGAAGCGAGAATCCATTTTCCTTGATATCTAACAAAATGTATGAAGGGATCCTTGAACAAGCATAGGTTGTTCTGAAAATCATTCGAAGAGACTTCTACAAGATGTTTGATTTTTTCATAGAAATAGATTCGTTCAAGAAAGATTACATAAGATATTGATCGTAAATGATAGGACTGATTACGGAGAAAAAGGAAAATGAATTTGCATTCACATATATGAGAATTATATAGGAACAAGAAGAATCTTGGATTCAAAATAGAAATGCATTTCTGTGAAGTACTAAGACTCTTCAAATTTAAATACTCGTAGAAAAAAAGAAGCCGTAATAAATGCAAAAAAGAGGCATCTTTTAACCAGTAGCGGAGGGCTTGAACCAAGATTTCAAGATGGATGGGGTGGGGTATTACTACATCTAACACAGAATTTAAATGTGAGAATTTGTCCTCTAAAAAAGGAAATATTGAATAAATTGATTTTAAATTATGATATTTTGCTACTTCTTTCCCTTGTAAATAAGACACTACTCGTAGGGAAAATGGAATTTCCACAATGACTGCAAATCCTGCCGATATTATTTGAGAATACAAATTCTTATTCTTATTGTGCCCAAAAATTTGATTTTGTTTCGAATCATTAGCAGAAATAAACAAAAGATTCTCTTGATACATTCGAGTAATTAAACGTTTCACAATTAGTGAACTGGATTTATTGTCATAACGCACACTTTCCAACAAAATTGATGATTTATTTCTATCGAAAACATAATAATGAGCAAGCGCATAAATATACTCCCGAAAAATCAGCGGGTATAGGAAGTCATATTGGCGAGATCTATTTAGTTCTAAATATAGTTGTTGAAATTCCTCCATTTCAAACTCAAATTGAACCAAAGCAAGGGTGGGGGATCTAATCGGTTATCAAATGATACATAGTGCGATAGAGTCAAACCAAGGTATTATCATAGTAAGAATAAACAATAATAGATACCTCGAAGATAGGTGGATTCATCAACGGATTCTCTACACTCTCCTTTTTCATTTAATTGATGTATGTTTGTTCTAAGATAAGAAGATGGTTGGAAATCCTTTATTTTTTTTTTTCAACCTAATCGCTCTTTTGATTTTGGAAAAAAAAAGATGTTATCTTTATCAATATACTGCTTCTTTTACACATTCATGCTTAATCCCTAAGAAATAGGGAATAACTATATAGAATAGTTAGGACTCAAAAAAAATAAAAAATCCACTCATGAGAAAGATATTTACCCCATTAGGCACTCATTTAGTTTTAACGGTTAATTAGATCGGGTAATCATTCAAATCAAATTAAGAAAAGAAGCTCGTTGCTTTTAGTTTTCCCATAATTGGGTCCGTCTCTAGGACTCTATCCATTTATTCACTCGACCAAACTTTAAATTCTTTATTGATACGACATGCTATTTTTTCCATGTATTCCTTTCAGGATCAGTCGCGGTCTTAGAAACTCTACCGATGGTCTGGACGAATCCCTTTCTTCATAAAAATGTGTAAAAGATGCTAGCCGCACTTAAAAGCCGAGTACTCTACCGTTGAGTTAGCAACCCCAAAAAGAAATAGAATATGGAGATATAACCGGAATCAAAAATGTGGAATTTCATAACACAATCAAAACATTCAATTAGTAATAAATTGAATAAAATTCAAATTTCTACTCGATTCTAAGCATTCGTTCAGATCTGCGAAAAATACAAGAAATTCTCATATAAAATAAAAACATAGAACTAGAAAAAGTGAAAATTGATAGAGCACTTCTTGTGTTAACCATTTTTATTCATTAAAAAACTTCTTCTATCAGGCAAAAAATAGAATTTCTTGTATCACAACAAATTCAAAGAATCCATAAGTCAAAACCCAATCTCTGCGGCATGAATAAGGATAAATATAAATGGATCTATTTATCTACGATCAAATTATATTTGTTTGATACATTGTTGTCAATACGATTGTGACTGTTTAATATAAATGATTATCAAAGAATATAAAAAACTATAAGAATCAAATGAAAAAATAGATTTCAATTTTTTGATTAGTTTGTTTTCTTAGTATTTTATTATAAGAAATAAAATACTAAGAAAACGCTATAAATAGAGCAAAGGAGGGGGAGGAAATAATAAATAAAAATTGATTCAAAGCTCTATATGAGTCATCCACACCCTCTTTTTTGTATTTTATTAATGAAATTTGTATTTCATTAATAAAAAATCAATGACATTTTTTTAACTAAAAAAAATTAAGTTCCGTAAACCCCCGCCTTCTTTAAAATGTCATGAACAGTTCCTGTAGGTTGAGCGCCCCTTTCAAGAAAATATAAAATAGCAGGAACATTCAAATGGGTTTGATTATATATCGGATCATAAAAACCCACTTTTCGAAGATCTCTTCCTTCTCTTCGGGATCGAACATCAACTGCAACAATTCGATAAAAGGCTCATTGGGATAGAATAGATGGAATTGAATAATAAACACCCCCCCCAGAAACGTATAAGAAGTTTTCTCCTCGTACGGCTCAAAAAAAATGATTAGAAGTTAAGTTATATCTATGTGTACATGAAATTAGAATGCCAAATCGATCCATAATCCAGAAAATCCGTGGGACATTTAACTCCTTCTTTTTACTCTTTCTTTTTCCTTCTTTCTTATTTTTAAGAAAAAGCAAAAAACATTCGTACTCTCATAACTCAAGTTGGATAACTCTCAACTAGCTCCAAAAATACTTAGCTAGTTTTTTTTTTATTGAGTGGTCTCTAACCCCTTTCTTTTTTTTTGTCTTATTTAGAATCTAGTTTGATTCTTTATTCTGATCTGGTGATTGAGATAATTGAAAACGGTATTTCCTTGTTCCGGGATCCTTTAACTTGAATCATTGGGTTTAGACATTACTTCGGAGATCTTTAATCATTTCAAAAAAATGGCAGCAACATGCCCCTTTTTCTCTTTTTTGTGTTTGTGATCTCTTTCTATCAAGGAATCATATGAACAATTGATTCCCGCATGAGAATCTTTTGATCGAAAGAGCTTTACCAATTCCAACTAGTTTGCTTTTTTTTTTATTTGAAAATGCTTTGAGTCAGACCCTTTCCGTTTCTATATGAAAAATAGACTTATGTACGAAGTTGTTCCAACTTATTGATTTGATTTACATTAACTAACCCTAGATCCTTTCCCTTTAAAAATCAAATCAATATTTTCTACTCGAGCTCCACCCTATACTGTTTATATCCCAACCCAACAAAAACGCGGGTTATGATAGAAAAGAGTAGAAAAGAATGTCGAGCCAAGAGCACCTTCATTTCTATTTTCTATATAGTTTCAATATATCAATATAGTAAAAAAAGGTGGTGGTTTGTTTTAATATCCACAGCAAATTGACCATGTCCTTCAAGTCGCACGTTGCTTTCTACCACATCGCTTCAAACGAAGTTTTACCATAACATAAAATTCCTCCGGTTTTTAATAGGTGTGTAAATAATTAATTGAATTACGGAATTATGAATAGTCATCGGTTCAGTCAGTACGTAGTAATCTATAGAACGTAGTAATCTATAGCTCTTCCTAATATACTTAATATTAAACTGATTGAATTCTTCTATATGAATCTATTCATATTATGAATAGATTCATATCAAATATGAAAATATTCATATTATGAATAGATTCATATCAAATATGAAAATAATAAAGAAATAGGTAATTTATGATGAAGAAAAAGTCTCAGTAATAATTTAAATTAACCCTATTTTGTATGAATACAATATATATATATATATTTCATATTTCTTTTTTATTACAAAATTACAAAAAAAAATAGACCAGAAATATTCTCAATTTTAAATAAATTTAAATAAAAGCAAATAAATAAAAAAACGAATCTTTTTGAATCCGCCTTACGTTGGTTGCATCTTCAAATAAGTTGATAGAATAGATTCGACAATCTAATATTTTTTCAATTCAATATAAATATTGAATATAAATATTGAATTGAAAAAATTTCCTATTTTATTTTAAAATAGTTAGATAGAAAAAGAAATCCAATTTTTTTGAATTGAATTGTATAAAAAAGACTGATGAAGGATAAAGTGGAATTTCACTGTTTTTCTTTTATTTCATTCTGAAATAGAAAATCAGAATGACAAAGTAGGGGAAATTGCCGTATTCAGAAGAAATTCTGGATATTCTATGTTAAATATTTAGTTTCTGTTTAGTTTCATATCTATAATTAAGGTAAGGATTCACAAACAAAATACAAAACAAAATAGTAATATTAAAAAAAATTGCACTATTAGGTTAGCAATCCCTGTGTATAAACATTCCCTCCTTTTTTTGCGAGGCTTCTTTGGCTTGAGGTCCAACTAATCTTTCTCTAAAGTAGAGCGGATGGGAGATATGAATCACACCCACGTCAATTGTTAATAGAATTACAATTATTCATTAGAACCAAACACCAAATAACCTAAGAGGTTCAAAGAAAAAAAAAGATTTTCGTATCTAATATCTAATTTGATTTTTTATCAATAAAATTTGGACTGGGCATAGACAGATATTCAAATTGATATCTTACATTATTGATTAACCCCTATCTACTCTCCCAATTGGTTTTTTGGGGAATGATAAATCATAAAAGAATGCCCGATTTTTGATCTTATCTTAAAAGGCGGTTAAGAAAGATCCACTTTTTTTCTTTTATCTGATATAGAAAACAAATAGACTCTGGGACGGAAGGATTCGAACCTTCGAATAGCGGGACCAAAACCCGTTGCCTTACCACTTGGCCACGCCCCATTTTTATTTCTATTTAAAACTACTAAAGAGTAATATGGGTATTCCTTTTTCGTCAATTCGAGTTCCTAAAATGTATGAAATAGATTAGTTTATTGTTAGGATTTTGACAGGTCTAGATATAGAATTCAACCGAATTTATTGATCATTATATAGAATTCAATTAAGATATTGTATGAAAGTCTCATTTCTTCAATTCTCTTCTAAAAAAAAAAATGGAAGGGCTTTTTTGATTGGATAAGTTCAAAGAAATATGTGTTTTTTTTTTAATCAGACTTCTTTTTATTTCTTTATTTTTTCCTTATCTCAAAATAGATTAATAACTTAATCAAAATAATATCCAAGAAAAAAAAATGAATTTGTTATGCTTAATATCTTTAATTTGATCAATATTTGTTTTAATTCTACGTCGTTTTCGGATAGTTTTTTATTCGCCAAATTGCCCGAAGCCTATGCTTTTTTGAATCCAATCGTCGATGTTATGCCGGTAATACCTCTTTTCTTTTTTCTCTTAGCCTTTGTTTGGCAAGCCGCTGTAAGTTTTCGATGAGATCCTTAATACTGTCCTAGAAAAATTCATGATTTATTCGAGAAAAAAAAATCTAACAATTGAGAAAATCAGAGACAAAATCAGATAAGTATAGGTTTTACAGTATGAAGGAACCCTCAATTCAAACTTTGAAATTTTTTGATAGCCGTGATAAATCTGGGTTACCTCATTTCCTCATTCCAACCCGTTTTTAATCGAAAAGACTACTTAGACTTGGAGTCCACCACTCACTATGAAAGGAATCTTTTTGTCATGAAAAGCTCCATTCTTATTGCAAATAAATAAATTTTTGAAACTCTTTTCTATTTCTACAATTTCTAGAAAGAAATCGCTTCCTTGATTTCTTGGTGTCAAGGTCAACGAGATAGGATATGTGGTCTAAAAAAAGGAAATATATTCTCTCTCTCTTTTTTTTTATGATCTTGGAGATTGTGTAATGCTTACTCTCAAACTCTTTGTTTACACCGTAGTAATATTCTTTGTTTCACTCTTCATCTTCGGATTCCTATCTAATGATCCAGGACGTAATCCCGGGCGCGAAGAATAAAACAAAAAAAGTGGGGTTCCTTGCTTCATTAAACATTAAATGCTATTAGCATTTGTTTGATCGATTCCACTGTCAAAAACCGAAACGGAAAGAGAGGGATTCGAACCCTCGGTACGAATAACTCGCACAACGGATTAGCAATCCGACGCTTTAGTCCACTCAGCCATCTCTCCTAATTGAAATTGAAAAAGAATAATTACTATGTTACAGTTCTCAAAAAAGAATGATAATGCTTGAAAAAAAAAGCTCTTCTTTCATTTTATTCTTTCTTCTTATATATATCTTTCTTATTATATATATATATATATATATTTTTTATCTAATCTATTTGAAATAGAAATTTCAATAAATAGATTATTGTATAGATACCACTTTTATCAACAATTTCATTCCATTTTTTTTTATAGAAATCTCAAAATATCTTTTTGATAAAAAAAAAAGGCGGGCTTTTTTAAGTTCGAATTTCCACGGCTTGGCCTGGTCAGACCGACCCGGCCGGGCTCCTTTTTTCAAATCCAATCCATTTTTTTTTATCTATGATTGATTATCTACGATTCCTATAATTCCGCAATCTCCTTTGCTTGCTATAGAAAAAAATCTTGGTATTTTTTGAAATCTAAAGTAAAAGGATAATCCGAAGCAGAAAAGGACTCTTTATCTTACTATAATATATAACCAAAAAGGCTTTTCTATTCTTTCTTTTCTGACTTCTTCACTATTTTGATTTATTAATAGCCAAATAATTTTGGCTAAATAATCAAAATAAAAAAAAGCCAAGGCCAATGAGTATCCCTCTTTCTAATTTTCTCAAGTCTTCTAACGAAAAACGGCAACGCTCTCATTTTCAGGATTTTTTTTTTCTCATCCTATCTTGAGGACGCCAGAGTCCCTTGTTCGACAAAGAGTCCATTTATATACAATAATATTGTAGCGGGTATAGTTTAGTGGTAAAAGTGTGATTCGTTCTATTAACCCAGTCAGTAGTTAAGGGGTCTTTCGGTTTGATTCATATTCCGATTAAAAACTTTATTTCTTAAAAGGATTTAATCCTTTACCTCTCAATGAAATATTCGAGGAATAATATACATTCTCGTGATTTGTCTCCAAAGGTCAATTATAAATTGAAAAATTGGATTATGAAATTACGAAACATAATTTTTTTTTTATTGGATCAATACTTCCAATTGAATAAGTATTAAGTAAAAGATCCATGGATAAAGATAGAAAAGTCTATTTCTAATCGTAACTAAATCTTCAATTTTTTTTTTGATAGAATAGATTGAAGCAAAATAGCTATTAAACGATCACTTTAGTTTACTAGAGGCATC